TTCATTATGGACTGAGCGGGGCTAGCGTTTTTACAAAAAATATCTAGCCAACCTTCTTTCGAAAGAGCTTTTACTAACATCAAACGTCTTGATACTGAATAGAAAGGATAACTCCAGCAATTCCTTTGTCCTCAACGCTTCCTAATTTCCAGGAAATAGTCACTTCAACAGTCTTCGATGGTTATATGGATAACCAAAGTACGAACGAGATGGATATTTGTTGTCCCAACCATTTTTGTTAGTCCCAATCCAGATACGAGAGGGGAGTAGGTAGGTAATTTTTAACAAAGCTTTTGTGTTGTCGATTGCTGGGTGTAGTGCTTCTTCCCCTATGCCGCCTATTGATACTATATTACCAGGAAGTAGGATTGACCCGTAATACAGAACACAGAGGTGTAACCTTTCGCTCAATACTAAAATCGATAACTGAAGCATAGTATTTGAGGCTGCATCAATCGAGGATACACGACAGAAGGAATTGTTCTATTTCTAAACTTCACCTTCAACAAGCGTAGGTTTATTTCAATAATATAGAAGTTTATTTCAATAATATAGAATAAGAATATTTTTTCTTTCTATCTCAAATCGTATGCCTTTTTCGTAAAACTAGAAGCAGTAAAATTGAATTAAAAAAAAAAAAAGAATCAAATCACACCATCTCTGTAATAAGTAAATGCCTCTTTTTCTCCTGAAGTTGTCGGAATTATTCGTAATAAGATATTGGCCACAATTGAAAAGGTCTTATCAATAAAATTTCCATTTATACGTGATCTAGGCATAGGTATCAATCCATTCTATAATTCTTCTCATTATCCTTTCTTTGGGGGAAAATGATCCCACAAACAAAGGATTTTTACAGTACGAAATAACATAAAAGCAGATTCATTTCCAAACAAAATAAATTTAATGAACCTTCTCCTACTACTTAATTTTTTTAATATTTAAAATTTTTTTTATTCCAATTATTCCAAATACTCAAATTGCTCCTTTTTCAAAAATCAATAACAAGAATCAATAAGAAATAAAATAGTTGAATCCTGTTCGAATTCATACAAAACAAATGTAGTAGTATAGGAACTATTCCAATTTCATCGAAGCGGAAGAATCAAGGAATTTTTCGATTAGGTCAAAAATCATTTTGATTGAATTATGATCTAAAGAAGAGTAAAAGAAAAAGAATCGAATAATCATTCTATGATGGAAATCAATAGAATAACTGTTTATTTTTCCTGTGTCCATAGCGAGTATACACTATACAACCAAATAGAAACATCCCCGGGATGATTCATGAATTTGTAATAGATCGATGAGATAAAGGATTTGTTAGTGAGAACTTTAAAACTAGAAAGGAATTTTCGAATTTTTATGGAATTGTCGTCTAAATCGAAATAGAACCATGGGTGAAGAGTATCCATTAATCATACATGGTCTAAAAAACATAAACCCATCAATCAATCAGTGGATTCGTTCAAATTCATTGATTTAATCCGGTCTATTTGGGCTGGTCATCCCTATCGAAACAAAAATAGAAAGTATTCATATAAATATGAATTAATTATAGTAATGTCTCGCTATTTCTTCGGTTTATGAGTCATAATCATTGTGTAGGAGAGATGGCCGAGTGGTTTAAGGCGTAGCATTGGAACTGCTATGTAGGCTTTTGTTTACCGAGGGTTCGAATCCCTCTCTTTCCATACTTTCGCCTAATTCGCCAACATTCCTAACTGTAACAAATCAAACAACAAGAAATACCATTTAATTTAGTAGTAGAACATAACAGTTAGGTCCTTCTTTTATTTTGATTTTAATATATATTTGACTTTTCCTTGCTGCGGTACGTAAAATACTGGTAAAGTAAAGTACGGGCAAGGAATGAAAATCTTTCTGCCGATCTATGATACATGAATAGGAAAAATCCAGGGAGGGGTAGGATATATGAGTCGGAGAAAATCCGGACCAAACCCCTGACTTTAAACCTTAAGTCAATTTACTTTGGCAAAAGAAGGGGGCAAAATTGTCCGAACTCTTTGCTTTGTATTTTATTTAGGGTTAAGTCTGACGGGAATAATATTCTACCACTAGCAATTCATTTATTTTTAAACCGACCCACTTACTATCTATTATTTGATTGACTAATCCTTTATATGGGAATGGGTGAAGGGTCAAATGTTTGGGCAATTCCTTACGGGGGGATGAATCAAGATAATTTTTAATTAGAGTTCTGGATTTTTGTTCATCCCTCGCCATAATAGTATCTTGGGGTTTGCAACGATAACTTGGTATATCTACTATACGACCATTAACTAAAATATGTCTATGGTTAACTAATTGGCGGGCTGCCGGAATAGTCGGAGCCATACCCAACCTAAAAAGGATGTTATCCAAACGCATTTCAAGTAATTGTAGTAAAACCTGACCTGTTGACCCTTTGGATTTTCTAGCGATACGCACGTATTTAAGTAATTGTCGTTCTGTAATACCATAATGAAAACGCAATTTTTGTTTTTCTTCTAGACGAATACGATATTGAGATCTTTTCCCGTAACGTGATCGGTTTCTAAGATGAGTTTCGTCTCTAGGCCTTTTATTAGTTAATCCAGGCAAAGCCCCTAGACGGCGTATTTTTTTGAAACGAGGCCCTCGGTAACGCGACATAAAGACTCCTTTCTTTTTTCTTTATTTATTTTCTTTTTTTATATTTCATTTTACAAAAGAAATCGAAATTAAAACTGAACTAAATGATAAATGAAGTGAAATCCCCTGAAGTATTGTATTACAATAAATAATAAATAATGAAATGAATTATTATTGTATAAATATCCTATACGCTTTTTATTATATATTTAATTTTGTATTTTTATTTTAAAATATGTAAGTAAAATAAAAGTAAAAGAGAGGGTTAAATCTCCGCACACCAAATCAGGAAAAAGACTCTTTCTTTTCCTTTTATTCATATGAATAAGAAAAGAAAGGGGACCTTATTGTTTGTTCTTTGATTTCAAAAAATTATTCATCATGTAAAATAAATCGAACAAAAAAAAAAAATAGAGAAAAGCCGGCTATCGGAGTCGAACCGATGACCATCGCATTACAAATGCGATGCTCTAACCTCTGAGCTAAGCGGGCTCACAGAAATTCTACATACATAGGAATTCGATAAACTATACCTTAGTCTAGGCTTAGCTATTAAATATTATTAACTATTCATTTTTATTCTTTTATAATAAAAAAAAATTTTATTTCAAATCAAATAAATATTGAATTTCGTTTTTTTTATTTCTTTCATTTCTATATATTTTTTATTTTTGTCTAGAATAATTAAATTCTATTTAAATTCTATTTCGTTCTATTTAGAAATTATATGAAATTTTATTTCTATTTAGTTTAGTGAGTCTATGAATTTGAAAATTCATTTCAAATCAAAATTGAAAATAATTATATTATTAATATAAATGGATATTTATTTTCATTTTTGTTTTTTGTTATAGTATATAGGTCTGCCCTAAGAAAAAAACCTAAAAAAAGGAAGGAAAGGATAAGAATAAAAAAATTCATTAAAAAAAAAATTCGAATTATAAGAATTTAGAATCGATAAAGATGAAATCCAGATAGATCATAATAACATAATAAGATAGAAAATATTCTTTTGCTTTCATTCAGAGACTAAGATGAAAAACAAAGAATCGAACCCTTGAGTATTAAAAATTGCATGGGAAAATAAAAGGATAAGAAGATATATATGGTATATATCCATCCATATTGAATTGCAGCTACAGAAATGATAGAATCATTTCTAATTAGACCAAATCAAAAATAAAATATAGGCTTTCGATAGAGATGAAAGAAGTTAGACAAAAAAGAAAAAAGGAGGAAACACCTTTCGATCTAGTAATCGGTATAGTAATCCGTATCAAATCTAATGAATTCGACGGTTCCGACATAAAAGAATAAAAAAGAGGGGGGAAAGACATTCCACTGAGATCCTAATTAAAAAAAAAAAAAGAAAGGGGGATATGGCGAAATCGGTAGACGCTACGGACTTAATTGGCTTGAGCCTTAGTATGGAAACCTACTAAGTGAAAACTTTCAAATTCAGAGAAACCCCGGAATTAATAAAAATGGGGCAATCCTGAGCCAACTCCTTTTTTCAAAAAAAAAAAAAGAAAAAAATAAGGGTTCAGAAAGCAAGAATAAAAAAAAAAAGGAAAGGTGCAGAGACTCAAAGGAAGTTGTTCTAACAAATGGGGTTGACTGTGTTGTGTTCTTATAATAATTCTTCCGTCAAAACTTCAATAAAAAAAAAGGGTAAAGCATATACGTAGTGAACTATATCAAATGATTAATGACAACCCGAATCCGTAATCTGTATTTATATATATATAATCTGATAATCTGAATTATATTTTATATAATATGAATATGAAATATATATTATAAAATAGATAATTCTATCTAAATAAAAATTTTAGAATATGAAATGAAAAAATTTATATTAAAAAAAGGAAGAATTGTTGGGTTATGAATCGATTCCAAGTTGAAAAAAGAATCAAATATTCATTTACTCCATAGTCTGATAGATCTTTTGAAGAACTGATTAATCGGACGAGAATGAAGATAGAGTCCCGTTCTACATGTCAATACTGACAACAATGAAATTTATAGTAAGAGGAAAATCCGTCGACTTTAAAAATCGTGAGGGTTCAAGTCCCTCTATCCCCAAGAGCTTATTTCACTCCCTAACTAGTTATCCTTTTTTTATTAACAGTTTGAAGGTGGCTATGCTCCTCATTTTTTTGTTTTCAATTTCAAAAGGGCTAAAGGCTCCGGACGGAAATGCTTTTCCCCTATCACAAGTCTTGTGATATACGTACAAATGAATATCTTTGAGCAAGGAATAATCATTTGAGTGATTCACAATCAATATCATTACGCGTACTAAACCTTAAATAAACTTAGAGACAAAGGAAACAAAGTCCTTCTTTTTGAAGACCAAAGAAATT